TTTTTTTTTTAGGAATTGGTTGGCCACCCAGTAATAAGTAACAATAGTAGATTCAATGAAAGAAAGAGGAACAACGAATAAATAAAAAACAATAAATATTCGTGATGCACGCATTATTCTATTAGCCCCCCAAGGGGGTCCTTCGTGACCTAATTACAAAGATGGGTCTTTGTAATATGGAAAGATAAAATGTAAAACCCAGTTTAGATTGATCTTATCGTGCGATACTTTTTTCTTTTCAATCGCGAGATTATGTGAATGAACTACTACTGAGTTCGCTTTAAAGTAAAAAAAAAAGTGCATTAGAAGTGTCGTTCGAAAAAAAAAAAATGGATTCGATATTTCGATACAATAAAAAACAATCAAACTTATTTTCCAATTTTATTCCAGAGTGATTCAAAGAGAGTTTCATTTTGTGAATGAAGTTATAACGTTCTTATTATTACTTTATTTTTCTAATATTCTATATATACATATAGTTAGTTATATACATATATTAGTTCAGTCAACTCAAGAGTTGACCGATGAATCTATTGATTCAAAAGCGTGGGATGGGTAAATGTCACAGATGATTAATTGATTTCTTACTTATGTTACTCTATTTTTATTAGTATCGTCTATAATAATTGATGAATCAAATATTTTCAATTGAATTTATCCTTTCAATTGGTTGGTATTTTTGTTTATCCTCGTATCTTTCAAAAATTGAAACTTAGGGAAGTGCTTTAGAAACATATGTATAAAAATATTTCATTTAGCCTTTTCATGCCTACTATAACTAGTTATTTCGGTTTTCTACTAGCATCTTTGACTATAACCTCAGCTCTATTTATCGGTCTGAGCAAGATACGACTTATTTGAAATTAATTTAATGAACAATTTATAAAAAAATCTTTCTATGGTAGTTCATATATTCTCCAGTCCCTTACCAATTCTTGGTCATTGAGATGTATAGTCAATACAGATTAATATTTAAGGATAAATATTACCTCTCCCTTCCCCCTTTCAAACAAATTGAAATGATTGAAGTTTTTCTATTTGGAATCGTCTTAGGTCTAATTCCTATTACTTTGGCTGGATTATTCGTAACTGCCTATTTACAATACAGACGTGGTGATCAGTTGGATCTTTGATTAATTAACATCTCGTTTTTTATTGACCTCCTACTTCCTTTAATCCGCGGGAGGTCAAAATTACACTAAAATAATTGAGCAGCAACCTAAATTTGACCTCCCGCGATTAACAAGAACACAGAATCACGCCCTGTAGGATTTGAACCTACGACATCGGGTTTTGGAGACCCACGTTCTACCGAACTGAACTAAGAGCGCTTTATTATCACAATAAATATTTTGTAACCCCAATTTATCTTGCATATATATACTATAAAAAAGAAAAATGAAATATTTATTTAATGAAATATTTATTTAATTATGTATGTACAATTTTATTAATTGATCTCAATTGATCCCTCGTTACTGCTCAGAAGATAAGTAATAGGTAGGGATGACAGGATTTGAACCCGTGACATTTTGTACCCAAAACAAACGCGCTACCAAACTGCGCTACATCCCTTTCAATTGGTCTACAGTGTCATTGTAGAGAATCCCTGTCTTGTTTTCCACATCTTTATTTCCTACATTGATATACGCAAACTATCTTATCATTTCTTCCTTCTTCCTTTTGGTCTCGTATATCATATAACAAACATATAATATGGTAAAAGACTTATATAAAGTATGAAATAAATATGAAATCTACCACAAAAAATTAATATTTTTTAGGAATTTAAGGCGGAAATGGACGTATTTTTTTCTTTTAATAAATATCTATTTTGTACATTTCAATTTGAATTAGGAACTCCGCGTACAAGTGGTAAGTCATTAACTACATATACACATCCGGTCATATATGTATTACCATTATGTATTACAAATTACAATAAAATTACAATAACGAATACAGAAAGAGGAGTTTTTAAAATGCGAGATCTAAAAACATATCTCTCCGTGGCACCGGTAGTAAGTACTCTATGGTTCGGGTCTTTAGCAGGTTTATTGATAGAGATCAATCGTTTTTTTCCGGATGCGTTGATATTCCCCTTTTTTTCATTCTAGCTATTGATATGGGAAGGGGGAAGAAGATTAGAGATACAATCAAATATCTGTAACTAATCCCTACCCCTCCCTTCTTTTTTTCTTTGTTTTTTCTTTTTTTCTTTTTTTACTTATTCTTTCTAAAAAAAAAAAAAAAACAAAGAAAAAGCGGTTTCACCCTCAGTGAAACTATGAACTCGGGCTCAGACTCAAATTAAATTAATAATAGAATGGAAATGCGGTGGTTGGGGCAACAATATCATACAAGATACTTAATTGAAAATGAAATACTGTACGGCAATTAAAAATTATAAATATAGTTAGAAATCATTATATTACTTATTACTATATTGATTGCAACAAAATATTTCTTTCATAATTTGATTTCGAGTTACCTGCTTCTATTTTTGTGTCCTTTCTTCTTCCTTGCTTCGGGTCGGAAAATTAAAGAATTGAGTGAATCAAAAACCAAAGGAGGTTCATGGCTAAGGGTAAAGATGTCCGAGTAACGGTTATTTTGGAATGTACCAGTTGTGTTCGAAATCGTGTTAATAAGGAATCAATGGGCATTTCCAGATATATTACTCAAAAGAATCGACACAATACGCCTAGTCGATTGGAATTGAGAAAATTCTGTCCCTGTTGTTACAAACATACGATTCATGGGGAGATAAAGAAATAGATCGAACCGATCGCTCGTGTGTCAGTCTTCCAAGGAAGATGCAAAATTACATATATATATAACAATATATATAATTTTTTTTTTTATTTATTTAATTTATTTAAATAGAAACATTAAATAGAAACATTAAATAGAAACAAATAAATAGAAACAAACCAAATCCTATTTCGATCGGATCAAAGATGATGTAGAATTAAGAAATAGGATTGGGATTTTCAGGATAAGGAATAAACAAACCATGGATAAATCCAAGCGAATCTTTCTTAAATCTAAGCGATCTTTTCGTAGGCGTTTGCCTCCGATCCAATCGGGGGATCGAATTGATTATAGAAACATGAGTTTAATTAGTCGATTTATTAGCGAACAAGGAAAAATATTATCTAGACGGGTGAATAGATTGACCTTAAAACAACAACGATTAATTACTATTGCTATAAAACAAGCTCGTATTTTATCTCCGTTACCTTTTCTTAATAATGAGAAACAATTTGAAAGAAGCGAGTCAACCGCTAGAGCTGCTGGTCTTAGAACCAGAAAAAAAATAGGTTGACTCTTCAATTGAATTGAATCAAAATTAAATTCCAATCCAAACTCAAATGCGGATTGACGTTTTTTTTTTTGTTCGAAAAATCGTAAAATCGAAATGTCCTGTCGTAAGAAAAAAAATGGGAGAAGAGGAATAAATATTTTTTATTTAACGTCTTTCTTCATTTTGATGACTTTATCATATTTTATCATACTAATTTCTACTCTACCTTCCCAGAGTTCATTCTCCAGGGAACTCCATTTAAACTATTCCAACGATTCCTTCCAATCTCTTTATTTTATGATCTCATTGGAAATCATATAAAGACAACTCTTATTTAATATAGCTATTTGTGCAAGTATTTTACGATTAAGAAGTAACTGTCTCTTGTACAGATTGTGTATAAATTTACTATAACTTAAGTATACTTTATTCTCGCGAATTACTGCATTTATCCGAGTGATCCACAACCGACGAAAATCTCTCTTTTGTCTACCTCTATCCCGATGAGCCGAAACCAAAGCTCTTATTTTCTGTTGAGTAATAGTACGAGTAAGTCTTGAATGAGCCCCTCGAAAGGTTGATGCAAATAAACGAATTTTTGTTCTACGTCTTCGAGCTATATACCCTCGTTTAATTCTGGTCATTGAATAAATGAAACTTTGATGAATAACTAATCGATTTCCTTTCTTTCAGTTATTCCCTTCCCCTAGTCTATTAATAACAAAACGGATTCTTCCAATGTATAAAATTTAAATTCCAATGGCTTTTGCTACTATAACCTTCCCGACCACGATTTTTTTTTTTTCTAGGTGAAATGCCTAGAAAAAATTGTATTGATATTAGGTATCAAAAACACATAAAAGTAGTAAATATAAATGGATATAGTGGGTTCCATCGTTTCTATGGTTACTTCTTAAACGGTGAGGTCCTCTCTATACACCGGAGCCCTTCTTTCATTTAATCAATGTTATTGTTAACTTGTACAGTTCACACTCTTTGGCTCTACCCATAATTATCCAGTACGAGGTCTTTCACAATGAGATCTACTTATACAGTAACGGTATTTAATTATGAAGATTAGCTGAGTAGCTGACCCTGTTAGTCCGTTCTTGCAAGAGTAAGGCATAATTTTTCTGCTTTTTAAAATAGTATTTCCCCTGCTTAATGGATATCATTTGCTATCAATGGAGAATTCTTTCTCATCTTAAATTTAAAACGGAGTTGATTGGATTTGCACCAACGGAAACCATACATTTGATACCACAATAGAAGGATAGATCTTTTTGATTTTTAGATATTGAATGGAGTTCTTCCATTCTAGTCTATTCACTGGTACTGATCGTTGATACTGGATCAATTGTTTTCTTTCTTTTGTCCTAGCCCATGATCTGAACGAGTCGCACATACACCCTAGTACATGTTCCTCGTCGCTGAGGACATCCCCCAAGAGCGGGGGATTTCGTGACATTTCTGATTGGCTGTCTTGTGTTTCTAATAAGTTGTTTAATAGTTGGCATATTGAATCATATACATAATGGGCTGGTTTAGATCGATCTTAACCGGATGATTATGAATTATTTTATTTCTATATTAATAGATTAATGAATAGAATATTAAATCCGGTAAGAAGATAAAATCTCAAATCACCAATTCGTCTGAAATTTTTGTTATTTTTTCTTTTTTATTCAGTCGCTACAAGATCAACAATTCCATGAGCTTGGGCTTCTGTTGCTGACATAAAAACATCTCTTTCCATATCTTCGGATACAACCCATAAGGGTTTGCCTGTCCTTTGTACATAAACCCTTGTGATGGTTTCGCGCATCTTCAAAAGTTCTTCCGCTTCCAAGATAAATTCTCCCGTCTGTGCCTCATAAAAAGAACTAGCAGGTTGATGGATCATTACCCTGATGATATAACATAATAAATGTTTATTCTATCTCGCATGATGATAAGGTGAAGAGATAAAGAATAATAAAATATATAATTGAACAACCGTACAGGCATCTTTTACGCATTGCATACGGCTCTATAATGGAATTCGTTTTTACCTTACTTAAATATCAAATAAATTAAATATAGGGTCTATCAGACTCGGGTTGGTAAATGATCCAATAACCACCCTTCTTTTTGTTTTTGGAGTAGTTCAAAAATACTAGGATGGCTCCGTTGCTTTATATATTTATTTCGTCTGTTATTTAGCAATCCCAAAGTTTCTTTTTTTTTTTTTCAAATAAAAAAACAAGATTTTTTTTATTTTCATATTCTTTCATAACCTAAATATTGTTAAGAGCCTCCCGGCGTGAAAACAAAAAAGTTTGTGACGCTGAAATAGGCCTCCCGATAGATTAGATAAAATCGGAAATACCTTTTATCTCATACTACTCTTTCGATACATAATTTAAGGGTTAAAAAAATTTATCATATCGAATTCGAAGTGCCATGCTATTATTACTTAATATTAATATTTCATATAGCGCGAAGGCATAGTCTTCTTTTTTCTCTCAAATCAAATAAAAAACTCATTGGCGCCAAGCGTGAGGGAATGCTAGACGTTTGGTAATTTCTCCTCCGACCAGAATAAAAGATCCCATTGAAGCGGCTAATCCCATGCATATTGTCTGTATATCTGGTCGCACAAATTGCATAGTATCATAAATAGCTATTCCGGGTATTACCCATCCGCCAGGAGAATTTATAAACAAATATAGATCTTTGGTATCATCCTCTATACTGAGATATACCATAAGACCAATAAGTTGATTCGAGATCTCGCTATCAACCCCTTGGCCTAAAAAAAGTAATCTTTCTCGATAAAGTCGGTTGATTGGGATAAAGTTGTATCCCTTAGAAACCGTACATGCACCTTTTGATGCATACGGTTCAACAAAAATAACGAAAAAAAAAAAAAGAATCAATGTGTAGATGTAGATTCTAGCGCTTTCTTTTATTTTTTTTTTTTTTTCATACCAGGCTTTTAACTTATAAAAAGGGGCTTTTCTTTCATTTTTCAAAAAAGATGGGTTTTGGCCTGTTTTGTTTATCTATAAAAAAAAATTACTAAATTTATCTAACTAACTTTTCATTGATGTATTGTTTCATCGAGATACAATCTCAATCGCGATGTAATTTTCTTGTTCCTGAATGGGCTTCTTCAATTTTTTTAGGTTTATGCTCTACTCCGAGTAAAGATCCGCCCGATTTGGATTTGCACATATATGACAAATGCCCCAATACCACGTCCTTTTGCTACGACTTCCTTTTTACAATTTATTTCATGTCTTACAACAGATATTCAATGCATTCATCATATTACTCGATTGATTAACAGTTTGAGATCACTTCTATTATAAATATATAAAGTATTATAAATATATATAGAATATGATAGAAATATATAGAATATGATAGAAATATATAGAATATGATAGAAATATATAGAATATGATAGAAATATATAGAATATGATAGAAATAGTAATCATAAATAGATTTTTTACCGGTTTTTTTCTAAACGGAGCCTGGATACTTCATTTTATTGGCCTAACCAAGATAACCATAAATTATTCTAATTGATAATATTAATCTGTATACCCTCCCGAAAAAATGGATCTAATTGAACTTCACGCTCCAAATTTTTGATAATTCAATCAATCTTTCTTGGGCGAAGGGGAGGATATCTCGATCGGGGAAGAGAATGGGGAAATACCATATGACCCAATATATCTGACAAGTCGCACTATACGTCAATCCACAATGCATCTTCCTCTCCAGGACTTCGAAAAGGTACTCTTGGAACACCAATAGGCATTAAATAAAAGAAAAATTAAGTACTATATCTCACTTTGATGTGAAAGCGTAACAATGGATTTAGTGTCCTACTAATATTGGCCTTTATCATATTTTATCCATAGATTGACTAAGTTTATAAAAAAAGATAAAGAAGACAAAATGAATAAAGGAAAATTATTACAAATAAGTCCTTTGAATGATGAACAAATATATATATGCATTCACTCATATAAAATGGTATCAACTCCCCTACCATTGCGTATTGGTACTTATCGGGTGTAGAATAGATCTGCTTCTTTTTGTTCCTACGAACAAAATAGTTTCATTATTACTAAAAGTAATTGAAAAGAATCAAACAAATCAAACAAATATTAATTCTTTCCCCAAGATAATCCACTAAAAAGAGGGTCCACAGCATAGTTTTTTCCAATGCAATAAAGTTACATTGTGTCTATTTTTCATTGATAAAGGGGTATTTCCATGGGTTTGCCTTGGTATCGTGTTCATACCGTCGTATTGAATGATCCCGGTCGTTTGATTTCTGTCCATATAATGCATACAGCTCTGGTTGCTGGTTGGGCCGGTTCGATGGCTCTATACGAATTAGCAGTTTTTGATCCTTCTGATCCTGTTCTTGATCCAATGTGGAGACAGGGTATGTTCGTTATACCCTTCATGACTCGTTTAGGAATAACCAATTCATGGGGCGGTTGGAGTATCACAGGGGGTACTGTAACGAATCCGGGTATTTGGAGTTACGAAGGTGTGGCCGGGGCACATATTGTGTTTTCGGGCTTGTGCTTTTTGGCAGCTATCTGGCATTGGGTGTATTGGGATCTAGAAATATTTACTGATGAACGTACAGGAAAACCCTCTTTGGATTTGCCTAAGATCTTTGGAATTCATTTATTTCTATCAGGGGTGGCTTGCTTTGGTTTTGGTGCATTTCATGTAACAGGATTGTATGGTCCTGGAATATGGGTGTCCGATCCTTATGGACTAACTGGAAGGGTACAATCCGTAAATCCAGCGTGGGGTGTGGAGGGTTTTGATCCTTTTGTTCCGGGAGGAATAGCCTCTCATCATATTGCAGCAGGGACCTTGGGCATATTGGCGGGTCTATTCCATCTTAGTGTACGTCCACCTCAACGCCTATACAAAGGATTACGTATGGGAAATATTGAAACCGTCCTTTCCAGTAGTATTGCTGCTGTCTTTTTTGCCGCTTTTGTAGTTGCTGGAACTATGTGGTATGGTTCAGCAACTACCCCGATTGAATTATTTGGTCCCACTCGTTATCAATGGGATCAAGGATACTTCCAACAAGAAATATATCGAAGAATTGGTGCTGGGTTGGCTGAAAATCAAAGTTTATCTGAAGCTTGGTCTAAAATTCCCGAAAAACTAGCTTTTTATGATTACATCGGCAATAATCCGGCAAAGGGGGGGTTATTCAGAGCGGGCTCAATGGACAACGGGGATGGAATAGCTGTTGGGTGGTTAGGACATCCTATCTTTAGAGATAAAGAGGGGCGCGAACTTTTTGTACGTCGTATGCCTACTTTTTTTGAAACATTTCCGGTTGTTTTGGTAGATGGAGACGGAATTGTTAGAGCCGATGTTCCTTTTAGAAGGGCGGAATCTAAATATAGTGTCGAACAAGTAGGTGTAACTGTCGAGTTCTATGGCGGCGAACTCAACGGAGTCAGTTATAGCGATCCCGCTACTGTGAAAAAATATGCTAGACGTGCTCAATTGGGTGAGATTTTTGAATTAGATCGTGCTACTTTGAAATCCGATGGTGTTTTTCGTAGCAGTCCACGGGGTTGGTTTACTTTTGGACATGCTTCGTTTGCTTTGCTCTTCTTCTTCGGACACATTTGGCATGGTGCTAGAACCTTGTTTCGAGATGTTTTTGCTGGTATTGATCCAGATTTAGATGCTCAAGTGGAATTTGGAGCATTCCAAAAACTTGGAGATCCAACTACAAGAAGACAAGTAGTCTGATACAATATGCTTTGTTACTTGTTACTTTTCATTTTTATTTTCTTTTTGTGATTTTGAGATGGGGTACCAGATAAATCTTGATTTGAATCACTGCCTTTTCTTTGACTCTTGTTCTTTATTTATCCGGGATACGATCCCAAATAAACAGGTATGGAAGCTATAATTGTAAACCACGATCGAATCTATGGAAGCATTGGTTTATACATTCCTTTTAGTCTCAACTCTAGGAATAATTTTTTTCGCTATCTTTTTTCGAGACCCGCCTAAAGTTCCAACTAAAAAGGTGAAATGATTTGTCATTATCTCAATTGAAGTACGGATCCTCCAAATATTGGGAGGATCCGTACTTCAACTAGTCCCCGTGTTCCTCGAATGGATCTCTTAGTTGTTGAGAGGGTTGCCCAAAAGCAGTATATAAGGCGTACCCAGTAAAACTTACAAGTAAACCAGATAAAAAGATGGCAACTAGGGTTGCTGTTTCCATGATTATATAGTTTTAAGACATTATAAAGTTTTAAGACCACAATGGATCTATGATAAGATCATTTATTTACAACGGAATGGTATACAAAGTCAACAGATCTTACTGAATATAAAATATTATGGCTACACAAACCGTTGAAGGTAGTTCTAGATCTGGCCGCCCAAAACGAACTAATGCGGGGAGTTTATTGAAACCATTGAATTCAGAATATGGTAAAGTAGCTCCTGGGTGGGGAACTACTCCTTTGATGGGTCTCGCAATGGCTCTATTCGCGATATTCCTATCTATTATTTTGGAGATTTATAATTCTTCCATTTTACTGGATGGAATTTCAATGAATTAGATTCACAAGAACCATTAACTGGCTTTTTCAATACAAAGTGAAGCGTTTAGGTTTCTGATTTTTATCCCATTCTATTTTGGTAGTTTGACCGTGGAATTTCTTTGTTTCTGTATTTCCGGAATATGAGTGTGTGACTTGGTATAAATGATCCTATGGATAGTACAGAGAATGGGTCTGTCATCTTGATAGAGATGGTTTTACTTCGTCGGATATTCATTCTAGTATCTGGAGCACGGAATATATGAAATATATTACTATTAGAACTATGATTCATACTTAATAGTCAGACCTCGTGTCCGGACTTCAAAAATTTTTTTCAAAGAGTTAGAAGTTATAAATAGAAATATTTTTATTCTTTCAAACTTTCGTTTATGCTTATTTTGATCAAAGGACAAAACAAAGGTTTCTTTGGTTTGGATTTTTAGTCATTATATCTATTCATTGAATAAGTGATGATCCAATGGTTCTTACTCAGGGAATTTTGGGACTTAGACTTAGTTTGAAAGGGTTTTATTGAATCATCGTGGTTTTAGTATGAATCTGAGGTTTTAATCAATTCATAGGGTCTTAACAAGAGAATTCCTATCAATAATAAAGAAAACAGCAGTAAAGCCGCATTACACATAAATAACACCAAAGAAAATAGGTAAATAGAAGATTCAAGAGGCCTATAACGATCAATATATAGACGAATGAGCCGACTTGATTTTTTGGCATTATAACCACAAAGAAGAGCTTTCGGATTTTTATTCTTTAGTATCTTCAAAAAAAAATTGAATCATAAATCATAGAATTAATAAATTTCAAACTTTATATTACACACATCCGTTAGAACTAGTATTTGGGTGTTTCTGTTTGAGCCGTACGAGATGAAATTTTCATATACGGTTCTCCGGGGGGGTCCCCTTGATTTACCTATCTCAATAAAATCTATGATTGGTTCGAAGAACGTCTTGAGATTCAGGCAATTGCCGATGATATAACTAGTAAATATGTTCCTCCTCACGTCAACATATTTTATTGTCTAGGGGGAATTACGCTTACTTGTTTTTTAGTACAAGTAGCTACCGGGTTTGCTATGACTTTTTATTATCGTCCGACCGTTACGGAGGCCTTTGCTTCTGTTCAATATATAATGACTGAAGCTAATTTTGGTTGGTTAATCCGATCAGTTCATCGATGGTCGGCAAGTATGATGGTCCTAATGATGATCCTGCACGTATTTCGCGTGTATCTCACCGGCGGCTTTAAAAAACCTCGTGAATTGACTTGGGTTACAGGTGTGGTTTTGGGTGTATTGACCGCATCTTTTGGTGTAACTGGTTATTCCTTACCTCGGGACCAAATTGGTTATTGGGCAGTAAAAATTGTAACAGGCGTACCAGACGCTATTCCTGTAATAGGCTCGCCTCTGGTAGAGTTATTACGCGGAAGTGCTAGTGTAGGACAATCCACTTTGACTCGTTTTTATAGTTTACACACTTTTGTATTACCTCTTCTTACCGCCGTATTTATGTTAATGCACTTCCCAATGATACGTAAGCAAGGTATTTCTGGTCCTTTATAAAGAATATATACCATCTTGTAATCAATCATCTATCACTTGGGGTAGGAACACTAGTATTTCATTGCTACAAATATGGATTATTGAAAAAAAAAAATAAGACATGTATTGGGATATTTCTCTTCAACTCTACAAAAATGTATTATTTTTTTGACACTCATAGTTGAAGTGAATTTTCCGAAGATAAAATGGATTATGGGAGTGTGTGACTTGAACTATTGATCGGGCCTTGCAGATATATGTCCTTATCTATCTGCCACATTTGAATTCACAACAAAAAAATGTGTCTTTGTTCCAACCACCGCGTAAGCCCCATACAGAAGATAGGCCGGTTCGTTTGAAGAGAATCTTTTCTATGATCAGACCCGATCATGTCGTGTATGATATGAACAGGCTCCGTAAGATCCAGTAGAATAAGTGATTGGCATAATCCGGATTATGTTTTATATATTTCACTTACTAAATAGTATAGAAATGTATTCATTTCCTCTGCATTGACTCGATTTATGATACTATCGGAGTGAAACAAGGGATCTAAAGAAGAACAGAGGCTAGACTATATTAGTAACAAGTAAATCCTTTGCTTTGTATGGAAACAGTCTCGATATTTAGGGGATAAAGGCCAATTGCAAGATCTGAGACGACCCATAAAGCATTTGATCATGATCAATTTTGTAAGCCTACTTGGGTATTGAGCATTTATCTGTAAGAACTGAATTCCTTGCAATGGTTAGTTGTTGCAACTGCGAAAAAGGGAATCCGTTTTCTTACATAGAATCATTCATATATGTGTGGATATGGATAACATATCAATTTTTTTATATGGATCCATTTGATTCGTTTGATTCGTGCTCGAGCTGTATGATGAAAAATTATCATGTCCGGTTCTTTCGGGGGATGGATCTAGAATAATTCACCTATCCTAATAACAAAAAAACCTGACTTGAACGATCCTGTGTTAAGAGCTAAATTGGCTAAAGGGATGGGTCATAATTATTACGGAG